ATCTCTGCTGTTGGATCGGATTCTAACGAATCCCTAGGGAATTTGTAAGAAATTCTTTTCTTTTTTAATATCTAATTTCGTTTTGTTAATACAAAAACGAAATTAGATATTAAAAAAGAAATCCGAAGCTAAGAACAACAGAAGAAGAAAAATAAGAAATAATAATAACGCAAATGGATTATCATACATATATTTCATGTAGAAAGATGCATAGGCCCGTTTATTTAGTTCTACATTCCTTGCGCTTAGTATATATACTCATTTAGTATACTTAGTATACTTAGATACAATTATATAAGTATACTTAATATACATTTATATACGAATTAGAATATGATAATAATTAGAATATGAATTCTAATTATTATAGGATATCCTTATACCAATAACAGGTACAAATATTAAATCGAGGTACCCTTTCTATGGCAATTCTCAACAGCTTTCCCTCTATTTTTGTGCCTTTAGTAGGCCTAGTATTTCCGGCAATGGCAATGGCTTCGTTATTTCTTTATCTTGAAAAAAATAAGATTTTGTAAATCCGATCGGATCAAGGTCAAATCTCGTCTAGTTTTTTTCAAGACTTAGCGATGACGGATATCCATTTAGTAGAATAGTGTATAAGACTAAGAGGCGGCTTTACCCGAACATAAACGAAGAGCTCTTATGCATGTGTAAACATGATATATAGGTACATAAATTCTATCTATTTTAAACAAGAGGCTGTGATCCGAACTCATGTCTGCAATGAAAGTCAATGTATCTATATGTATGTACCAATCGACAGGGACTTATATGAAGGGGATACTCTTATTTTATTCTACCTCACCAATTCGATGAATTATTGCTAAGAGCTCACGTCCAAATAGTACTAGTTGATGAGAGTTACTTCGGAAATACAAAAAGTAAACTAAAATGGATTTTGTTTTGGTTATTTCCCCAATTCCAATAAAATGCAACTGGAGCTAGTATGTATGAGTTGGCGATCAGAATATATATGGATAGAATTTATAGCGGGCTCTCGCAAACCAGGCAATTTCTTCTGGGCCTTTATCCTTTTTTTAGGCTCATTAGGATTCTTAGTGGTTGGAATTTCTAGTTATCTTGATAGGAATTTGCTATCTTTATTTCCGTCGCAGCAAATCAATTTTTTTCCACAAGGGATCGTGATGTCTTTCTACGGGATCGCGGGTCTCTTTATTAGTTCCTATTTGTGGTGCACAATTACATGGAATGTAGGTAGCGGTTATGATCGATTTGATACAAAAGAGGGAATAGTGTGTATTTTTCGTTGGGGATTTCCTGGAAAAAATCGCCGCATCTTTCTACGATTCCTTATGAAAGATATTCAGTCCATCAGAATAGAAGTTAAAGAAGGTATTTATGCTCGTCGTGTCCTTTATATAGAAAGCAGAGGCTTGGGGGCCATTCCCTTGAATCGTACTGATGAGAATTTGACTCCGCGAGAAATTGAGCAAAAGGCTGCGGAATTGGCCTATTTCTTGCGTGTACCAATTGAAGGATTTTGAAAAAGAACTGAAGAATAAACGCTTTCTTAGCAGGAGGAACCCCCCACGAATCCATTTTTCTATAGCAAAACGGACTTGATTGAAGTTTCTTCAGAACGACCTGTTGGACCAAAGCAAACGTGTACGGAATAGCCATAATCTAAAACGAAACCCTTTTCTTTTATACTTTCTTTTGTCTTTCCTACTGAACAAAGAATTGGATCTCGTAAAATGAGGACTTTTCCGTCTTTTTTTTTTTTCACTCATTTTTGATCATCACAATATTCTTCAGAAACTTCTCTCAAATATTCCTTGGACTATGCTTGGGGGCGGGGCTGGGGAGCCCGCTAATTTTTTTGCGAAATATTCGAAGTTTCGTTTTTAATAGAAGGTAAGTTCTTTCATTTCGAAATGCGACTAATATTCATTTTTTGAATTTGAATCTTTCGGGCATTCATCGAAGGGGGGAATCACTTCGAATATTTGATCAATTGAGATATCCGGAAACCCTATTTTTTTATTATTTCTCGCTTCAAATTCAAATTCAAATTTGAATTTGAAGCGAGAATTCGCGGTGGATTCTTCTTCGATTTCTGTAGTTTTTCTACACTCGGTTCAAGGACTAACCGCCGAATCCAAACTAAAAAAAAAAAAAGAGACTCGATTTATAGGCGCGATACCTTGTAATCGAACTCATGCTTGATAGAAATATTAGACGCATAGAATCAACAAATGAGGTGGGTTCATTAACAATTCACAGATGAAAAAATGACAAAAAAGAACGCATCCATTCCCCTTAGATATCTTTCATCTATAGTATTTGTAGTATTTTTGCCCTGGTGGATCCCTCTCTCATTTAATAAAAGTCTGGAATCCTGGGTTACTAATTGGTGGAATACTAGTCAATCCGAAACCTTTTTGAATGATATTCAAGAAAAGGCTATTCTAGAAAAATTCATAGAATTAGAGGAATTATTCCTCTTGGACGAAATGAT